AGAAAAAGCGAAATTCCGAAATAAAAAGGGATTGAATTTTATTTGTACTGTGTCTGAAATGCATCCTGTCTATTCCTATCCTTCAACCCCTCTATACTTTTTTTAAGTTTTTTTAATTTTTATTTTTTTTTTGATATATATATGAAGACTTAACACTCTTTTTGAGTGAGAGAAAGCACAATATGAACAAACAAGAAACAAAAAAAAAGGGAACATAATCCCACTTTAGTTCTTTACCATAACCATACATATATTTTTTACCCATCTCTAAAAATGGAGGTATATATCTATACGCTAGATGAATAAGTATGTATCATGCTCTTGACTATTAACGAATATATATCCTGATCTGTCTCGATTAATTTGTATGAATATCTATCCGATATATTATTCATGTGTCAGGAACCAGATTTGAACTGGTGACACGAGGATTTTCAGTCCTCTGCTCTACCAACTGAGCTATCCCGACCATGTCAATTAAAGGGACTAAATCTAAATAAAGTAAAGTATTAATCTAAATAAAGTAAAGTATTAAAAAATTTTATCTAATAAATGTAAGGATAATGATATGGACTGTGAATGATTCAATAATAGAGATTCCTTGCCCATATATGTTCATTTGTACAGGTATCGTATCTATCCAAATTGGGAAAAGATCCAAAGATTTCTCTTCGGATCCATTTGTGAAAGAGTAGAGTGAATGAGAAAGAAAGATAGTGAATTTTGTTTGAACCACTGATGAAAAAAAGAGGATAAATAGTTAGGAAGTAAAATGGACTTTTTGTTGGGGATAGAGGGACTTGAACCCTCACGATTTCTAAAGTCGACGGATTTTCCTCTTACTATAAATTTCATTGTTGTCGGTATTGACATGTAGAACGGGACTCTCTCTTTATTCTCGTCCGATTAATCAGTTTTTCAAAAGATCTATCAAACTCTGGAATGAATGATTTGATCACTGAATATTCGATTCTTCCTTCAACTTCGATTGGAATGGATTCACAATAACTCTGAATTTTTTCTTTCATTATATATATTCGATAGATTCGGGTCGTGATTAATCGTTTGATATGTTAGTATGTATACGTATGTATTAGATATATACGGCCGTCCTTTCTGTAATTTCGATAGAGGAATTCCAGCTACCAACACAACGTAGTCAACTCCATTCGTTAGAACAGCTTCCATTGAGTCTCTGCACCTATCCTTTTTTTATTCTAGTTTTATAAACCCTTGTTTTCTCAAAATAAAGATTTGGCTCAGGATTGCCCATTTTTAATTCCAGGGTTTCTCTGAATTTGGAAGTTACCACTTAGTAGGTTTCCATACCAAGGCTCAATCCAATCAAGTCCGTAGCGTCTACCAATTTCGCCATATCCCCCCTTTTGATTTGAGACCAAGATCCGGTTGGAATTCCACCCATCTCTTTCATTTATTTTGGAACCGTTGAATTCATTAGATAATGAATGATTCCCATATCGAAAAAGTGTATGCTATTTGATCGAAAAAGTGTATGCTATTTGATTTTTTTGGTGATCCTCTCCTCTATCAGTTTTTTTCTATTGGATAAACCTTGTTTCAATCAGAAATGATTCTATCATTGATGTATCCGCAATTCAATATGGATAGATATATCCCATATATATATGTTTCTCCCTCCCTTTTTTTTACAGTGCGATTTGGAATACTGGAACGGTCGATATTCATTCTTCTTTTTTTTCGTCCTATCTCTTCCTTTTACGAATGAAACCAGAAGAATGTCTCATTCTAATTTGTATTGTATCTTTATCTTTATCCTTATCTTTTCTTTTCTTAGGACCGATCCGCTCGCTATACGCTATAATTATTGCTATAACTGCTTTACTTTAAGAAATAAATAAATTTTCTATTAAGAAATAATTAGATTTTTTATAATCATATATTGGGATATATATATATACATGTTCATTAACATATAACATATATATATACATATTAAAAAATATAAATATAATGTATAAATATATAAATAAAATGTATAAAATGCATAAAAAAAAATAGAATGTAATGTAATAATTAATGTAATTAATAAATAATAATTAATGTAATTAATATTATCTATTAGAAAAATAGAATTAATAGAATTCTATTTAGTCATATCTAGTTCTATATTATTAGTTATATTAGTTATATCTAATAATATAGATATAATGATATAGATATAACAATAGAACTATGAACTATATAGTTCATATTAAATTAATAGCTAATAGCCCTAAGCTAAGATCCTGCAGTTTCCTGAATTCCTATACACTATTTCTATTTGTTATACTATTTCAATTTCTATTATGTGAGCCCGCTTAGCTCAGAGGTTAGAGCATCGCATTTGTAATGCGATGGTCATCGGTTCGATTCCGATAGCCGGCTTTTTTTTTCTCTATCGATTTTTCCATGATTGATAATCTCCCCTTTTCTCAAAATGTTGGATCACCGATCTATTATGTCGTGGTAACTTGTAACT